TGTTGGGTCTAATTCCCATTACTTTGGCCGGATTATTCGTAACTGCATATTTACAATACAGACGCGGCGATCAGTTGGACCTTTAATTGAGTAACATCTCTTTTTTTTAATTGACCTCCTCTTTAATCTCCAGGAGGTCAAATTCAGGTTGCAGTTCAAGTTAGTGAAGTTATTTTATTGTGATTCAACATTAAAAGAACAGAATCACGCTCTGTAGGATTTGAACCTACGACATCGGGTTTTGGAGACCCACGTTCTACCGAACTGAACTAAGAGCGCTTTATTATGATGGGAGATACGGATGTCAAGAAAAGGATTCTTTTTGTACCCCCAATACATCTTGTATGTATAGTATCATAAAATGGTAGATTGTGTCCAATTTTAATCGATCTCAATTGACCCCTCGTTACTGTCCATAGGAGAAGTGATAAGTAGGGATGACAGGATTTGAACCCGTGACATTTTGTACCCAAAACAAACGCGCTACCAAGCTGCGCTACATCCCTTTCATTTGTTGTACAGTGCCATTGTAGGGAATCCATGTTTTGTTTTCCACATCACAATTTCCTCTATCTAAATAGAATTTATTTTGCCATTTCTTCTTTTTGGTTTTTTGGTTTCATTCTCATAAAGAATTATATACATACCTAACGTATAAACGTATAAAGGAATGAATATTTATCAGTAGTGCTCAGGAAGGAGGGTTCATCTTTTTCTGTTTTAAGGACAGGTAGATTTCATCTACCGGATCGTTGTATATATCCATTTTGGTTAGAGATTCCCCGTACAAATGATCTTTAACTACATATGCATCTGATCATATATGTATTACAATATACAATAAAGTCAATAAAGTTAAAGAAAAAGAAGGAGGATTTTCAATGCGAGATATAAAAACATATCTCTCCACGGCACCTGTGCTAACTACTCTATGGTTCGGGTCTTTGGCGGGTCTATTGATAGAGATCAATCGTTTATTCCCAGATGCGTTGACATTCCCCTTTTTTTCATTCTAGTTATTGACATGGGAAGGGATCAAGAAGATTAGAGATACAATAAATTCTCTGTGACTAACCCCCCCCTTTTTCAGTTCTTTAGGATAGGAAAGAAAGAGTAAAGAATAAAGGTGGATTGAGTCTCATCGAAACTCGGGTTCGGGTTAATATAGGGAGAACAGAAATGGAAATGTGGGTCGAGGGCAGGCTGTTCAAGATCATACAAGATACTAAATGAAATACTGGGATTGGGAATAATTGATAGTTAGAAATATTTGTATTACTTAATAATTTGATTACTCTATTGATTGCAACGAAATCTTTCATAATTGAATTGGATTTCGAGTTAGCGACTTCTCGTCTATTTATTTTTCATTCCTTTCTTCTTCGCTTCGGTTCGAATCGAAAATAGAAGAATTGAGTGAATTCAAAATCCAAAGGAGGTTCATGGCTAAGGGTAAAGATGTCAGAGTAGTAGTTATTTTGGAATGTACCAGTTGTGTCCGAAATGGTTTGAATAAAGAATCGCGGGGCATTTCCAGATATATTACTCAAAAGAATCGACACAATACACCTAGTCAATTGGACTTGAAAAAATTCTGCCCTTATTGTTACAAACATACGATTCATGGGGAGATAAAGAAATAAATCGAACGGAACGCGTGTGCCACTCTTCCAAGGAAGAGGAAGAAATTACATATACATATATAATATATACAAATCCAGTCCTATTTTGGTCGGATCCGAAATGAATGAAGAAATAGGATTTTAGAAATAAGAAATAAACCATGGATAAATCCAAGCGGCCCTTTCATAAATCCAAGCGATCTTTTCATAGGCGTTTGCCCCCAATTGGATCGGGGGATCGAATTGATTATAGAAACATGAGTTTAATTAATCAATTTATTAGTGAACAAGGAAAAATATTATCTAGACGAGTGAATAGATTAACCTTGAAACAACAACGATTAATTACTATTGCTATAAAACAAGCTCGTATTTTATCTTCGTTACCTTTTCTTAATAATGAGAAACAGTTTGAGAGAACCGGGTCGATCCCTAGAACTACTGGTCCTAGAACCAGAAATAAATAAGCCTATTCCTCAATCGAATCAAAACTCTAATTCGAACTCAGATTGAAGTTTTGTTCGAAAAAGCCGAGAGATTGTCGCGCCGTAATGTAATAATAAAAAAAAGAATGGGGGAAGAATAAATCTTTTTTTTTATTGAAACGTGTTCGTTCATTCCTACTACTTATCTTATCATACGAATTTCTACTATACCCTCCCGGAGTTCATTCTCCGGGGAACTCCGTTTAAAGTATTCCAGTGAATTCTTTCCAATCTCCTTATTTGATGATCGCATTGGAAATCGTGTCAAGACAATTCCTATTTGATATGGCTATTTGTGCAGGTATTTTACGATTAAGAAGCAACTGCCTCTTGTACAGATCAAGTATTAATCGACTATAACTATGGGATCCCCTATTCTCACGAGTTACTGCATTTATCCGAGTGATCCACAAACGACGAAAACTTCTCTTTCGCCTGCCTCTATCCCGATGAGTGGAAACCAAAGCTCTCATTTTCTGTTGAGTAGTAGTTCGAGTAAGCCTTGAATGAGCCCCTCGAAAGGTTGCTGCAAATAAACGAATTTTTGTTCTACGTCTCCGAGCTATATATCTTCGTCTAACTCTGGTCATTGAATCAAAAGAAACTTTGATGAATAACTAATTGATTTCTTTTCTTTCAGTCATTCTTTTCCCCTCTCCTGGTTTATTAATAACAAAACGGATTCTTCCGATGTATAAAATGAAAATAAAAATTCCAATGGCTTTTGCTACTATAACCTTCCCAACCACGATTTTTTGATTTCTTCCAGGCATTTCACCTCAAAAAAAAAAGAAATTGTACCGATATTAGGTATAAAATAAATCGTAAATGGACAAATAGTGGCTTCCATCGTTTCTATGGTTACTTCTTAAACGGCGAGGTCCTCTCTATACACCGGAGCCCCTTTCCTCATTTAATCAATGTTATTGGTAACTTGTACAGTTCACGCTCTTTGGCTCTACCGATGAATTATCGAGTAATAGGTCTTTTTTCAATGGGATCTATCCATACAGTGACGGCATTTAATTATGAAGGTTGAATAGGTAGCTGACCCTGTTAGTCCGTTCTTGCAAGAGTAGGAGCATAATCTTTCTGCTTCTTAAATATCATTCCCCCGCTTAATGGATAACCATTTGCTACCAATGGGAATTGCTTTTCATCTCAAATCGAGGTGATTGGATTTGCACCAATGGAAACCATAAATTCCATACAAATAGAGGTATACGAGAGATCTTTATTTTTCGATAGTGAATGGAGTTCTTCCATTCTATTCATTGGTACGAGTCATTGATACTGTAAAAATCGTCTCATTTGTTCTAGCTCATGATCCGAACGAGTCGCACATACACCCTAGTACATGTTCCTCGACGCTGAGGACATCCTCGAAGAGCGGGGGATTTCGTGACATTTCTGATTGGCTGTCTTGTGTTTCTAATAAGTTGTTTAATAGTTGGCATGCTGAATCATATACAGAATGGGCTGGTTTAGATCGATCCTAACCGGATGATTATGAATTACTTCCATTTCATATTTTACCCAGGTAAGAAGATAAAAGATCAAATAAGGGTTCATTCAAATTATGATTCGAAATGGAATCAAAGATTTATGCGAAATCCCCGGTATTTTCGATCGCTACAAGATCAACAATGCCATAATCTTGGGCTTCTGTTGCTGACATAAAAACATCCCTTTCCATGTCTTCGGATACAACCCATAAAGGATTGCCCGTTCTTTGTACATAAACCCTTGTGAGGGTTTCGCGGAGTTTCAGTAGTTCTTCCGCTTCCAGGATAAATTCTCCTGTGGGTGCCTCATAAAAAGAACTAGCAGGTTGATGGATCATAACCCTGATGATATAACATAATGAACGATTCCTCTATCTCGCATGATTGGGCGAAGGGAAGGGATAAATAATAACAAGCAGGGAGAAAGAGATAGAATTGAACAACCGTACAGGCATCTTTTGTGCATACGGCTCTGTAATGGAATTTTTTTTTTCTCTTTTTTCATCGAAGAAAGAGACAAGTCGAATCTATCAGACCCAGATCGTTGAATGATCCATTTACCATCCTTCCTTTCGGAGTAATCAAAAAATACTATGATGGTTCCGTTGCTTTATATATTTATCTCGTCTGTGATTCAGCAATCCCAAAGTTTCTTTCTGATCCGATCAAATAAAAATAAGTAAAAAATGATCTTTTTTTTTTTTTATTTTCACACTCTTTCATAACATAAATATTGGAAAGAGACTCCTGATGTGGAAGCAAAAAGGTTTGTGACGCTGAAATGGACCCCGATACATAAGATCAAGTCGGAAATAACCTTTCTTTCATACTACTATCTCGATACATAATCTCGTATTATGAAAAAATAATAATAGTTTGCTCATATCGAACTTGAAATGCCATGCTATTATTACTTAATATTATTATTATTTTATTCATATTCCATATGACGAAGGCATAGTCTTTTTTTCTCTCAAATAAAAAAACTCATTGGCGCCAAGCGTGAGGGAATGCTAGACGTTTGGTAATTTCTCCTCCAACCAGGATGAAAGATCCCATTGAAGCGGCTAATCCCATGCATATTGTATGTACATCTGGTGGCACAAATTGCATAGTATCATAAATAGCTATTCCTGGGATTACCCATCCGCCGGGAGAATTTATAAACAAATAAAGATCCCTGGTATCATCCTCTATACTGAGATATACCATGAGACCAACAAGTTGATTCGAGATCTCGCTATCAACTTCTTGGCCTAAAAAAAGTAATCTTTCTCGATGAAGTCGGTTGATTAGGACAAAATTCTATTCCTTAGGAACCGTACACGCACCTTTGGGTGCATACGGTTCAAAAAATCAAAATTGAGAAAAAAAAAAAAAAAAGAAATTGTCGATTCCAGCCCTATTTCTTTTTTCGTAGCGGGTTTTTTCTTCCATTTTTTAAGAAACATGAGTTTTGACTTGCTTCCCTATAAAATCAAAAAAGAATTCACTGAACTTATCGAGCTAACCCCTCATTGATGTATTGTTTCATCGAGATCTAAATCACGATGTAATTTTCTTGTTCCCGAATGGGCCTCTTCCACTCTTTTAGGTTTATGCTCTACTCCGGGTAAAGATCTGCCCGAATTCGATTTGCACATATAGGACAAATGATCCCAGTACCGCTTCTTTTTGCTATGACTTCTTTTTTTTTTTTTTTTTTTCAATTTGTTTCATTTTCATGCCTTCCACAAAATATTCGATGTATTCATCATATTATTCCATTAATTGGCAATTTGAGATCACTCATATGGTATAAAGGAATCATTTCTGATAGGGTGGTAATCATACATGGATTACCTTGGTATTTTCTGAACGGAGCCTGTATACTTCATTTTATTGGTCCAAGCCAACCATAAATTCTTTTAATTGAGAATATTGATCCTCCAACCAAATAAATTGATCTAATTGCACTTCACGCTTCGAATTATTGATGGTTCAATCAATCTTTCTTGGGCGAAACAGAGGATATCTCGATCGGGGGAGAGAACGGGGAAATCCCATATGACCCAATATGTCTGACAAGTCACACTATACGTCAACCCAAACTGCATCTTCCTCTCCAGGACTCCGAAAAGGTACTTTTGGAACACCAATGGGCATTAAATGAAAGAAAAATTAAGTATTCTATTTCACTTTGATGTGGAAACGTAACAAACAATGGTTTATTGTCTTCATAATATTGTCGTTTATCGTATTTTATCGATAGATTGGAAGATTCATAGAGGAAGACGGAATAAAGGAAAATTCTTACGAACGGATCGTTCGAATGAGAAACAAGTATCTATACATTCGCTCACAAAAAATAGGATTAATCCCCCCATTGCGTATTGGTACTTATTGGGTATAGAATAGATCTGCTTCTCTTTGTTCCTACGAACAGAATTGTTCAATTATTACTAACGGAACAGAATAAATATTAACCCTTGTTTCGAGATAATCCAATGAAAAGGTGAGGTCCATAGCATAGTTATTTCCAATGCGATAAAGTTACATAGTATCTATTTTTTCTTTGAGAAAGGGGTATTTCCATGGGTTTGCCTTGGTATCGTGTTCATACCGTCGTATTGAATGATCCCGGTCGGCTGCTTTCTGTCCATATAATGCATACAGCTCTAGTTTCCGGTTGGGCCGGTTCGATGGCTCTATACGAATTAGCAGTTTTTGATCCTTCTGACCCCGTTCTTGATCCAATGTGGAGACAGGGTATGTTCGTTATACCCTTCATGACTCGTTTAGGAATAAACAATTCATGGGGCGGTTGGAGTATTACAGGAGGAACTATAACGAATCCGGGTATTTGGAGTTACGAAGGTGTGGCCGGGGCACATATTGTGTTTTCTGGCTTGTGCTTCTTAGCAGCTATCTGGCATTGGGTGTATTGGGACCTAGAAATATTCTGTGATGAACGTACGGGAAAACCCTCTTTGGATTTGCCCAAGATTTTTGGAATTCATTTATTTCTCTCAGGGGTGGCTTGCTTTGGGTTTGGCGCATTTCATGTAACAGGCTTGTATGGTCCTGGAATATGGGTATCCGATCCTTATGGCCTAACCGGAAAAGTACAATCTGTAAATCCAGCGTGGGGTGCGGAAGGTTTTGATCCCTTTGTTCCGGGAGGAATAGCCTCTCATCATATTGCAGCAGGTACATTGGGTATATTAGCAGGTCTATTCCATCTTAGTGTCCGCCCACCCCAACGTCTATACAAAGGATTACGTATGGGCAATATTGAAACTGTCCTTTCCAGTAGTATCGCTGCTGTCTTTTTTGCAGCTTTCGTTGTTGCTGGAACTATGTGGTATGGTTCAGCAACTACCCCGATCGAATTATTTGGTCCCACTCGTTATCAGTGGGATCAGGGATACTTCCAGCAAGAAATATATCGAAGAGTTGGCGCCAGTCTAGCCGAAAATCTGAGTTTATCGGAAGCTTGGTCTAAAATTCCCGAAAAATTAGCTTTTTATGATTACATCGGTAATAATCCGGCGAAAGGTGGATTATTCCGGGCAGGCTCAATGGACAACGGGGATGGGATAGCTGTTGGATGGTTAGGACACCCTATCTTTAGAGATAAAGAAGGGCATGAACTTTTTGTACGCCGTATGCCTACTTTTTTTGAAACATTTCCAGTAGTTTTGGTAGACGGAGACGGAATTGTGAGAGCCGATGTTCCTTTTAGAAGGGCAGAATCGAAGTATAGTGTCGAACAAGTGGGTGTAACTGTTGAGTTCTATGGTGGCGAACTCAATGGAGTCAGCTATAGCGATCCTGCTACTGTGAAAAAATATGCTAGACGTGCCCAATTGGGTGAAATTTTTGAATTAGATCGTGCTACTTTGAAATCCGATGGTGTTTTTCGGAGCAGTCCAAGGGGTTGGTTCACTTTTGGACATGCTACGTTTGCTTTGCTCTTCTTTTTCGGACACATTTGGCATGGCGCTCGAACCTTGTTCAGAGATGTTTTTGCTGGGATTGACCCAGATTTGGATGCTCAAGTGGAATTTGGAGCATTCCAAAAACTTGGAGATCCAACTACAAGGAGACAGGTAGTCTGATACAACATTGCTCCGGTATCTTTCGCCTCTATATTTGATTTTTTTGATTTGATATAAGGTACCGTAGAAATATTGATTTGAATCATCGCCTTTCTTTGCTCTTGTCCTTTCTTTATCTGGGAAATAATCCTAAATGAACAGGTGTGGAAGCTATAATTGTAAACAACGATCGAATCTATGGAAGCATTGGTTTATACATTCCTCTTAGTCTCGACTTTAGGGATAATCTTTTTCGCTATATTTTTTCGAGAACCGCCTAAGGTCCCGACTAAAAAGATGAAATGATTTTTCATTATCTTAATTGAAGTAATGAGTCCCCCATATGGGGGACTCATTACTTCAATTAGTCTCCGTGTTCCTCGAATGGATCTCTTAGTTGTTGAGAGGGTTGCCCAAAAGCGGTATATAAGGCGTACCCTGTAAAGCTTACAAGTGAACCAGATATGGAGATGGCGACTAAGGTTGCTGTTTCCATTATTAGAGAATTTCAAGACCACGATGGATCTATGCTACGATAAGATCGTTTATTTACAACGGAATAGTATACAAAGTCAACAGATCTCAACCAATGCAATAGTATTTATGGCTACACAAACCGTTGAGGGTAGTGCTAGATCTGGGCCAAGACGAACTATTACAGGGGATTTATTGAAACCATTGAATTCAGAATATGGTAAAGTGGCTCCTGGATGGGGAACCACCCCATTTATGGGTGTCGCAATGGCTCTATTTGCGATATTCCTATCCATTATTTTAGAGATTTATAATTCTTCCGTTTTACTGGATGGAATTTCAATGAATTAGGTCCATAAGAACCAGAAGCCCTAGCTTTTCAATCAAAAATGAATCACTTAGGACTCAGATTTATAGTCCATTCTGGTAGTTTGACCGTGGAATTCCGTTGTTTCGGTATTTCCGGAATATGAGTGTGCGACTTGTTATAATTGATCCTATTGATAGTACAGAGAATGGGTCTGTCATCTCGACAGAGATGGTTCTGCCTCGTCGGATATTCATCCTAGTATCTGGAGCACGGAATATATGGAATAGATCAAGAAATATTTGAACTATGATTCATACCTACTATTCAGACCTCGTGACTGGACTTCAAAAAATTTTCAAACAAAGAGGTATTTGATAAATTGAACGATTTTTCTTCCTTTAGAATCATGCTTATTTTGACCGAAGGACAAATCTTTCTCTGGATTTTTAGTCATTACATCTATGAATAAGTGATGATCAAATAGTTCTTACTCATAGAACCCTTGGTCTTATTTTTTGGGTTTTATTGAATCATCGTGGTTCTAGTATGAATCTGAGGTTTCAATCGATTCATAGGGTCTCAACAAGAGAATTCCTATCAAAAAAAAAAAAAAAATAGTAAACAGTAGTCAATCTGCATTACGCACAAACAAAAACAACAAATCAAATAACAAATAAATAGGGGAATAGAAGATTCAAGAGGCCTGTAACGATCAACATAAAGACAGATGAGCTAACTTGATATTTTGGCATTCTCATCACAACAAAGAAGAGAGTTCGGATTTTGGTTCCTTCGTATCTTCAGAGACGATTGAATCAAGTGGATAAATAAGAAATTTCAAATTTTCTATTACATATCCATTGTAATCAGTATTTGGGTGTTTCTGCTTGAGCCGTACGAGATGAAATTCTCATATACGGTTCTCAGAGGGGGAGTCCCCTTGGTTTACCTATCTCAATAAAGTATATGATTGGTTCGAGGAGCGTCTCGAGATTCAGGCGATTGCAGATGATATAACTAGTAAATATGTTCCTCCTCATGTCAATATATTTTATTGTCTAGGAGGGATCACACTTACTTGTTTTTTAGTACAAGTAGCTACGGGTTTTGCTATGACTTTTTACTATCGTCCGACCGTTACGGAGGCTTTTGCCTCTGTTCAATACATAATGACTGAAGCCAACTTTGGTTGGTTAATCCGATCAGTTCATCGATGGTCAGCAAGTATGATGGTCCTAATGATGATCCTACACGTATTTCGTGTGTATCTCACGGGCGGGTTTAAAAAACCTCGCGAATTGACTTGGGTTACGGGTGTGGTTCTGGCTGTATTGACTGCATCGTTTGGTGTAACTGGTTATTCCTTACCCCGGGACCAAATCGGTTATTGGGCAGTAAAAATCGTGACAGGCGTACCTGAAGCTATTCCCGTAATAGGATCACCTTTAGTAGAGTTATTGCGTGGAAGTGCTAGTGTGGGTCAATCTACTTTGACCCGTTTTTATAGTTTACACACTTTTGTATT